CAAAACTACAACTAGTGTTAACCAAGGAAAATAATTCATGGTAAAAACAAGATAAACTTGGACCAGAAAAACCCGTGCTCAAAATAAATATTTTTTGAGCGCGGGTTTTTGTCGGTAAAGGTAAAAAAAAATGTATTTCAAGTAGGGTTTTCTGGAACGTATTAATAAGCTAGACCCATACTTCGAGTTGTTTCATGCCATAAATAAACTCGAACACTCAAGAAATCCGTTGGACAGGCGGATTCACATCTCTTACAACCGACACAGTCCTCTGTTCTTGGAGCGGAAGCAATTTGCTTAGCCTTACATCCGTCCCAAGGTATCATTTCTAATACATCTGTTGGGCAGGCTCGCACACATTGAGTGCACCCTATACACGTATCATAAATCTTTACTGAATGTGACATTGGATCTATAAATTTTTAAATGTCAGAAATTTTCGATCTAGTAAACTTGTAAATGAATCATATATTTAGACACCAGATGAATCAATAATTTATCAGAATTTTTATAATCAATCTACTTCTGGATCGACCCGTGCGATAGAACCAAGATACTTTGATTTCTTACATTGATTTTTTACATTTTCTAAAACATGTATTATACGTAATATATGGTCATGGTAATTATAATTTATGAATATTAGAATTTATATGATTATTAATACTACTTATTCAACAAATTTGATTGATTGATACGAGTTGATTTTCTGTTACGATAAATTGACGAAACAATAGCCGGACCAATAGCTGCTTCAGCGGCTGCAATAGCTATAACAAAAATTGAGAAAATATTTCCTTTTAATTGGCGACTATCAAAAAAATCAGAAAATGTTACGAAATTTATATTAACCGCATTCAGTATAAGTTCAAGACACATAAGGGCTCTAACCATATTTCGACTCGTGATCAATCCATAGATACCGATAGAAAATAAGTAGGCACTCAAAACAAGTACATGCTCGAGCATCATTGACCAACTCCTTATCAATTTCGATTCATTTCAATATGAACTGAACAACAATTAAACAGATTCAATTGACTAGAATAAAAAAAAGTACGGAACAAAGGAATATATTCTATTGGTAATAGAATAGATTGAATAAAATAATTTATATTTTAGACATAAAGAACCTTTAATTGAAGGGAAATAAATGTAATAAAACAGAACACAGTTTAATTTGGATTGCTGTTGCAAATTCTATAGATTTATTACTGTCGCGCCACGGCAATTGCACCTATCAAAGCGGCTAAAAGAATTATCGAAACGAATTCAAACGGAAGAAAAAAATCCGTTGATAAATGAATTCCAATTTGTTGACTATTACTTATCAAATCTTGTTCTATAATCTGGTTTGATCTTGTAGTCCAAATAATCCCGTACCATGACGTATCTGTAATAGTAATCATGAGTAAAACAAAAATACTTGTACAAACTGGCAAAGTAACCCCATCCCCAACGGTCCAAAGATTCAAATCTTTGTAATATTCTGAACCATTCATAAACATCACAGCAAATACGATTAAAACATTTATAGCTCCCACGTAAATAAGGAGTTGTGCAGCAGCTACAAAATAGGAGTTTAATAGAATATAGAATAAGGATATACAAACAAGAACCAGTCCCAATGAAAAGGCAGAATAAATGGGGTTGGTAAATAATACCACTCCCATACCTCCTAGTATAAGAACCGATCCCAGAAAGACTAAAAGAAAATCATGTATTGGTCCGGGCAAATCCATTATATGTAAAATAAGAGATAAATAAATCGAAATGTTTTTCATGACCTTATTGAAATCCGAACAGAAAAAAAATTATAATTTTTGAGCAATTCCTAATTAAATCCTAAGGGATATGAATAAATGTAAGTACAATTATTGGACTAATTTAATTCGTTATCTGAAAGAGTAGTTCTCATTTGAAACTATATATGTAAAAATAATTACAGATATATTAATTAATGGATTTTCAATCCAAATTAAGACGTGATTCTTAACCAACTAATCAACAGTTGGGATTTGCAGTTATTGACCAAACAAAACGAAAGAAACCCGATTCCTTTAGATTAGATCAAAAAAAAAAATGAACCTTAGTATTATTTATTAGTAAAGTAATAGTCTTAGTAAAGTAATTATAAATTATTCTTTAATCAAGAGATTTACTTTTTTTTTTTTGAGGCGAATTAAAAATTGTTCGAATTGTATAATCGTCAATTACTGACATTGGTAAACGACCCAAAGCAATTTGATTATAATTCAATTCGTGACGATCATAAGTAGAAAGTTCATATTCTTCAGTCATTGATAAACAATTTGTTGGACAATACTCAACGCAATTACCACAAAATATACAGACTCCGAAATCAATACTGTAATTAAGCAACCGTTTCTTGCGAATATCAGTTTCCAATTTCCAATCAACAACGGGTAGATCTATAGGACATACACGAACACATACTTCACAAGCAATACATTTATCAAATTCAAAATGGATTCGACCGCGGAAACGCTCCGCGGTGATTAATTTTTCATAAGGATATTGAATAGTTACAGGTAAACGATTTGCGTGAGATAAAGTAATCATGAAACTTTGACCAATGTACCTTGCAGCTCGTACTGTTTGTTGACCATAATTCATGAACCCAGTTACCATAGAGAACATATCATTAATATATATTATGAATAATTTTATGTTTGTTTATTTCTCTTGTTTGAGACAAGTTGTAAATTTACCTTACAGTGAAAAGAGTTGGGAAGAAGTTGTTAATAATAGATTACCGAGAGAAATAGGTAAAAGAAATTTCCATCCAAGATTCAATAGTTGGTCCATTCTTAGCCTCGGTAAAGTCCATCTTGTTGTGATAGGAATGAACAAGAACAAATAAGTTTTAGCTAATGTAATAAAGATACCAATTGTCGCTCCAAAAACTCCACATGTTTTATTTATTTCAAAAAGCTCAGAAACATATATGTCCGGAATAGAGATATTCCAACCTCCCAAGTAAAGAACTGTTACAAATAATGAAGAAACTAATAGGTTTAGATAGGAAGCAACATAAAATAAACCAAATTTTATACCCGAGTATTCGGTTTGATAACCTGCTACTAATTCTTCTTCTGCTTCGGGTAAATCAAAAGGTAATCTCTCACATTCTGCTAGGGAAGAAATGATAAAAATGATAAACCCTATAGGCTGACGCCACAAATTCCATCCCCAAAAACCGTATTTTGATTGCGCCTCAACTATATCAATTGTACTTGAACTGTTAGATAATTATAGTCGGTGATACCATTACTGTTACCATCGCTATTACAGAACCGTACATGAGATTTTCACCTCATACGGCTCCTTAAAGGCCAGAAATAAATCTAAGGATCGCGTCAGTATTATTTTATCTTGGTACGTTTGTAGGATGGATAAAGTCAAAATCTATTGGACGGTCCTAAATTAGACCAATTGAATTCTGTCTGTTATAATTATTTAATTTATTTAATAATAAATAAAAAAAGTACTTCTGAATCGATCTCATCCTTTACTTTAACTTTAATAATTTCAATAAGAATTTTAATTCTTCTTTGTTGAGTAATAACTTAATTCTTCAATAAAATACTTATTGTAGAAATATCAATAACCCGCTTATTTCACGTACGAAAAAAATTCTATAATTAATTCATGAATTATGACACAAATTCTATATCTATTAATATGTATCTGGGAAATAAAAAAGGTATCTTTTTTATTTTTTTATTGGAATTGGATTTCTTTCTCTTTTTTTCGTTCCTATTCTTCTTTCTATTTCTGAGAAAAAGGGGGCTTACAAAATAAAGTAAAGGATTATTTCGTTCCCAATAGTTATTTATTTAATCGGTGGATAGGAGCATACTCTGGATTGGAATCGTGTCGTGGGGAGTATTGCCTGATCATTTCTACCAACTTAAAGCCCCAATGAGTATTCTTTGTTTGTATATTATGTAAAAATGTCCTTTTGGAGAATTTACATAATCTCCATTACTAATCCTTTACATATCTTGGTGTTTCTAACCACCCACTCGTTTTTGTTCAACCCCCCCCTGTGGTAATACATACAAATGATAGTGAAAACTCAATATGGTTGATCTTTTGAGCCCGCTTCAAGTCAGGATGACTAATCAACCAATCTTGGGGGAAACGGTCGCTTCTGTTTATGTTTATTTCCGCTTAACTCTCTAACTCTTATACATAGAAAATGAGACTCAATCTTTTTACTGCGAATTTATATATAAGCTGTTTTCTTTCACTCATATAACTATTTGATTTAGTTCATCAACCCGAATAATGAATAAAAAAAATGAAGATATCTACATCTACTTAATTCATTCCAACCCTTTCTTTGAAAGGAAGGAATAAAGAAAAGTTTATGTCTATGTATCAACGAATCGCACGTAGAGATATTGATAACACACATAAAGTTAATGGTATTTCATAACTAATCGATTGAGCAGCAGCTCGTAGACCACCTAAAAAGGAATATTTATTATTTGACCCGTACCCTGACATAAGAAGTCCAATTGGAGCAATACTAGAAACGGCAATCCATAAAAAAACACCGATATTGAGATCCGCTAAAACAAGGTGATAGCCAAAAGGAGCTACTGAATAGCTTACTAAAATTGATATGACTGCTATGGATGGCCCGATACTGAATAAACGGGTATCCCCCCTAGATGGAAGAAGATTTTCTTTGAAAACCAGTTTTGCCCCATCTGCTAGAGCTTGAAGAATTCCCAAAGGGCCGGCGTATTCAGGTCCAATACGTTGTTGTATACCTGCGGATATTTCTCTTTCTAACCATACAATTACCAGTACACCTATTGTGATTCCCAATACAAGAGTCAAAATAGGAATAAGCACCCATATAATTCCATAAACCTCTTTTAAAAACTCTAATCTAGAAAAAGAATCAATATCTTGTACTTCTGGTGTATCAATTATCATTTCAACGATCAACTTCTCCCATAATGATATCTATACTACCTAGTATCGTCATAATATCAGCCAATTTCATTCTTTTAACTAACTGAGGAAGAATTTGCAAATTGATAAAACCCGGGGGGCGGATTTTCCATCTCCAAGGAAAACCACTCTGATCCCCTATCAGAAAAATTCCCAGCTCTCCCTTTGGGGCTTCGACTCTCACATAAAGTTCTTGTTTCGGCAATTCAAATGTAGGAGAAGGCTTTTTACTAATAAATCGATATTCAAAATCATTCCATTCCGGATTCCTTTCTCTATCAAAGTATCGTATTTCTAAATTCTCATAGGGTCCCCCTGGAATTCCTTCCAGAGCCTGTTGAATGATTTTTATAGATTCTATCATTTCACCAATTCGGACTAGATAACGAGCCAATGAATCTCCTTCTTTTTGCCACTGTACCTCCCAATCAAATTCGTCGTAACATTCATAATGATCAACTTTACGAAGATCCCATTGTATTCCGGAAGCTCGCAGCATTGGTCCCGATAAACCCCAATTTATTACTTCCTCTCTACCAATAATGCCTACTCCCTCGACGCGTTCTAAAAAAATAGGATTTCGTGTAATAAGTTTTTGATATTCAGCAACTCTTGTTAAAAAATAATCGCAGAAATCCAAACATTTATCTATCCAACCATGAGGTAGATCGGCCGCTACTCCTCCGATACGAAAATAATTATGCATCATTCTCATACCGGTGGCAGCTTCGAATAGATCATATACTAATTCTCTTTCTCTGAAAATATAGAAAAAGGGAGTTTGTGCACCAATATCCGCCATAAAAGGACCAAGCCATAACAGATGAGAAGCTATACGACTCAACTCCAACATAATTATTCTGATATAGCTAGCTCTTTTAGGTACTTGAATATTTCCCAACTGTTCCGGTCCATTTACAGTTATTGCTTCTGTGAACATAGTAGCTAAATAATCCCAACGTGTTACATAAGGCAAATATTGTATAATTGTTCGGTTTTCCGCAATTTTTTCCATCCCTCGGTGTAAATAACCCAATATTGGTTCACAATCAATAACATCTTCACCATCTAGAGTAATGATGAGTCTAAGAACACCATGCATTGATGGGTGGTGGGGGCCCATATTGACTATCATGAGGTCTTTTCTTGTAGCTGGTATATTCATCGGTTTTTCCTCGATTCATTCTTTCATGAATTGCTGAAAACGAAAAAAAGTTCATTAAAATTCACGATCTAATAAATCAAATAATTCAAAATGCCTCTTCAAATTAACGGGTTTTTGACTCCCGAATATCCAACCGATTAATTAATTCTTTATAACATATTCTATTTTTCTTTGACAAATAAGACAGCAGTCGTTGGCGTTTTCCCAGAATTTTACGTAAACCTCTCTGAGATAAATAGTCTTTTTTGTGTAATTCTAAATGTGAAGTAAGTCTTCGTATCCTATTGGTGAAACTAACTATTTGAAATTCAGCAGATCCTCTGTTTTCGTCTTTTTCTTCTTGTGAAATAGCTGAGATGAATGAATTTTTTACCATAAAATGAAATCTTCTCGCCCCCCTCTTTTTATTTTAAGAAATTTTTATTGATAGATATCTTTATTGATCAGTAATAATAATGCCTCTCATTTTTATTTTGTATATACAAAAATATTAATTTTGTTATTAATTTCTAATTTTTTTTTAATAAAATTAAATTTTTAATTTGTAAATTTTATTTGGATTTGAAAGGGTATACATAAAGTATGGTTGTTTTCTGCACTCACAAAAGATAAAAATTTAGACCTAAAATAATAATATTTTGTTGATTCATTTCTAGATCAAATTGATATGTCATTGAATTAGTATCGTGTATCAGAATGGAACGATGGAATGTAAGACAATGCATGTGTGCATCTCTTTGTCGTCATAGATCAGATATAGTATGTATGGGAAATATAGCAAAAATGTACTATTAATGCATTTTCAATCGCGGATACATATGTACCCTTACCATACTGAAACGACTGCCATTATTGGTATTAAACCAATAACGATTCATACAAGCCAAATCTTCTAATCGATAATTGGGCCAAAGAAATAACTTAAATTTAATAAGTTTTTTTTTATAGTTTTTGCTTTTATCCAAAACTTGACTGTTTACCTTATTCCCATTACAAAATGCTGCATTTCTATGTCTATTCTCAGAATTGAAACAAATTAGAATTCTCAATTCTCTACGACGTCTAGGTGATAAAATATTTTCAGGAACAAACAAATCATAATGATTTTTATCTCTATTTCCAGTCATCCTTTGATGTTTTGTAATCGCTTCATCAGAATTCTTATCAGCATGTTTTTTTTCTCGGTATCTTTGATTAATTTGGTGTTTGCTTTTATGAACTAATGAAATACCGATGGTTTGATACATAATAAATTTTCCATCATTTTTTATAGATAGACGAATTGGTTCAATAATCAAAATTCCCCTTTTAATCAATTCTGTAAGAGTTAAATCTTTCTGAATCATCAGAATATCCGGACTCATTTCGCCTCTTTGAATAGAGGATATAGTAATTTCTCTTGGATTTATCAGTCTAAGCAGGAGACAATATACTTTGATGTTATTGCTTATTTTTTTATTTAAAGAATCATCCCATCTCAATTGAAAATGCAAATACCTTTTTAGGAAGAAATCAAACTCCGCTTTTGTATTGATCTTGTATTGCTTTTTATTTCTATTTTTTTTCATGTACGATCCCGTATAATCTTCTTCAACATCTTTTTCTTGGTTTGAAAGAGCTGATTTAAAATCTGCTTGGACCGCGTATTCTTTTTCCCCTTGATTTTGGTTTTCTAATTCAAAAGATTTTTTTGAATTCTCCGATATTGATATAAAAGGATCCCTTTTTTTATTTCCGGTGATGCTTTTGTTTTTACTATAATTTTCATTTATATTAGAATTTAAAACTAGTAATTTAATTGGTATAACCCACGGTTTAATTTTATACGTATTATAAAGTATCCCCAATTCTGGGAAGAACCAAAATTCCATATTTGATATGGGACAACTTAGTATTTCTTCATTCATCCCCATCCAATCAAAAAGGGTTATTTGATTGGATAGATTGATTTCTTGATCTTGCTGAATCGTGAGATAAAAAAGACCCCTCTTATTGATTTTATCAATTATTTGATACTTATTAACCCTAGTCTTAGTATATTTATTACTGTTAGTGTCAGTATCAATATCGATCCAGGCGTCAATATCGACCTTATTTTTAAGACAAAAATAGAAAATTCTCCAATCAAAATACTTTCTATCTGGATTTATCTCCATATCTCTAATATCATCTTCTACTAGATAAGGGATAATAGGAATACCTTCCGGCATATTAACTGATTTTTGTGTATGTGTGTTGTAATTATAAAAAATATCTTGTTTATTTTTTACTTGTAATGGTGATCCATAAATATAAGAGTCCTTCTTATCTTCATAATTAATAGATTTATATGCTAAAATATCATATCTATATTGTTTTTTAAAATTATCTTTTTGATTCAGTAATGAATCTGTTTCGAAATTTTTTTCGTAGTTAATTAATCGATCCTTTTCATATAAATCACATAAATCTTTATTTTGAGCCATACAGTGTTGATTGAATATATTTCGCCATTTTTGTGGTACTAATCTAGACCATTTAATATGAGATACATCACATTGATACTGACTCCTTAACCAATTTGTCCCTTGATTCATTCCATAATTGCGAAGATTCTTATGTCTTAATTCGGAATGAAATAGTTCTTGTGTTACAACAAAAAAATCCTTTATTTCATTCTTAAGAAAAAGAGACATTCCGTTATATTGAAATACAGATTTTAACTTATATAAGTTAATAAGTTGAGTTTGTGATAATTTGTAAAATACATATGCTTGTGAAAAGTAAGATAAGTCGCAAAAAGTCTTTGAATTCTTATTACTAATATTAGTAAATGACTTTTTTATAGTCGAAATAAAGGGAATTACACTTTGATTTGTTTTATCAATTCTTTCGTGATTTGCTTCATTATCGTTAATGTATTTATAAATAATTTTTTTTGTTGATTCAAGAAAAAGTTGTGTATTGATGCTAGGAATATTAATGATACATAGAAAGATATCTATGTATATCCTTTCAATGAAATATTTTATAAAATAATGTGACTTACGGATTAATCTAACATTTTGTCTTTTTAATATCTGCCAAATATTTTTTTGTGATTCTGATCCTTTATCATCATAACTTATTTTGTTAGAAATAAAATTTATATCTGGAGTTCCTTTTTTATTTTCTTTTGTAATTTTTTCTATTTGATTTATGATTGTATTTGTTCTATCAGTTAGATCTTGCATTTTTTTTTCTGTTAATGAATAATTTGTCCAACCCTGAGATATAATTTGAATCGACGATTCATGAATCATCCGATTACCAATTATCGAATCTTTTTTAGTTTCACTCAATTCATATACTTCTATTTCTCTCAATCCAAATCCAAATAATATAATTGGGTTTATTTTTGAGAGTTCTTTTATTATTTCTTTTATAAACAGAATGCTTTTAATGATCCATTTTTTTGTTTCTTTTGAGACATTTAGAAACAATTTTTTTTGTTCTTTTAAAATTCTTAGAATTATAAAACATTTCTTTTTCAATTTTTTAATTTTTTTTTTTAGTTCTTTAAAAATGGGTTCAAAAAATGAAAGTTTTTTTCTGGGAGAACCAAAAGGTAGTTCAGTTTCCATTCCAAAAACTGTTAAAAAGCAAAAATCATTTTTTTGATCCTTTTTTTTTATTGGATCATTATAAGGGGCTTGTAGTTTAGATCTGTGCCAAGGTTTAAGACTAAAAGGAAATAGGATCTTGATCTGAATACCGTCTGTTAACCAGTTTTTTGGAAATTCTTTTTCTGATAATTGAACGCCATTATAGGTACATTTAATATGCATTTCTCTATTCCAATCCTTTAAATCCTCAGACCATTCA